TTCGATTAACCGAGATTCAGAAGATAAAATCTCACCTCTCCCATCAATAGGTTTAGCCAAAGCATTTATAACACGACCCAAATAAGCCTCGCTCACTGGTATCTGAGCAATTCTTCCTGTTGCTTTTACAGAACTTCCCTCTTGTATCATCAAACCATCACCCATTAATACAACGCCAACATTATTTGATTCCAAATTCAGAGCAATGCCTATTGTACCCTCTTCAAATTCTATTAATTCCCCTGCCATTACTTCATCAAGACCATGAATACGAGCAATGCCGTCACCCACTTGAAGTACGGTACCGGTATTCACAATCTTTACTTCTCTATTATATTGTTCAATACGTTCGCGGATAATATTACTAATTTCATCAGCTCGAAGGGTTCCCATTAGTATCTCTTTTTTATTTTTCGGAAGGAAAAGAAAAAAAACACCTAAACTTTAAACTAGATTAAAAAGGCTAATCAGTTATTTCTTCCACGGACCGGAGGATATCAATATTAGCACTGATGGTACGAAAATGTAATTCGCTATTCAAACAACTATTCAGAGTTCCTAGAGCTCTTTGTAAAGCTTGTTGGAAAACTTGCTGTCGTACCTGATTAACCGCTCTTTGTTGTTCAAAAAAAAGAGTTTCATTTTTGTAATTTTCTAATTGTTCCAAACTATCGCAAGTAGCATTAATCAAATTTATTTTCTCTCTTTCTATCTCAGAGTATCCATTCAGTCGATACTCATCTGCTTCCATTTCCACTTTACGTAATCGAGCCCGCGCTCTTTCGAGCTGTTCAGCGGCCCCTCTACGTAATTCTTCTGAATTTCGAATAGTACTCAAGATCCTTTGTTTTCGCTTATCTAATAAATCATTTAATGAAAGTAGATTATCTTTACATTCATTTCACAACTCTCATATCTCTTCCCGAACCAAACATGAATCTTTTGATTCATTTGGCTCTCACGCTCAATTGTTTCTTTCCTTTGATGGACATTCCCATATCTTTGAATGGAATGAACCTATCCTCTCTTGAGCCTATCCTCTCTTTTCTGTTCGTATTCAAAGATATCGAAACTGATCTAACATCAGAATATTAGGATAGTAGGACTCTTCAGACCAGACAAAAAATAAAAAATTGTCAGCAAAGTTGTTTCTTTATTTGTTCTTTATTCACAAACTTTTTTTTTTTCATCCAAAAAATTCAAAAAATTTATCTTTTTTATACAATACATAGGTCGTCGATTTGGCAGTGGATAAAAAAAGGGGTGGGGGAAGATACCCATCTTTCCTGTACCTGTAAATGGTTCAAATAAATTTATCCATATGAGTGTTATACATCGGATAAATTCCCAATTATTTATTTTTTTTATCATTTTTTTTTTTTTTTTGCGGTATTTCGGTACTAATGTAGCGGTAGAAAGAGTACCACGGTATGCTGTGCCTGGACTTCAAACAATTTATCTTTAACCATGTAAAAGACCTCAACATTATTGGTTGATAGAGAATCAAAGTTCATTTACCAATTAGTCACGAAATGCTATGGTTCTTAGATATGATTTCTGGATAAAATCCAATTACGAAGTAATTCGTCGAGATTGTGCACCCTTTTTCCTATTTACGCAAATAAAAAAAAGAATACATAAATATAAATAAAGTGCAGCCGGCGAAATCCAACCTATTCTTGAAATACACAACTCGCACACACTCCCTTTCCAAAGAAAATCAATATACCCAGCACAACGCTTAGATTTATTGGATTTGTTGCTAAAATATCGGTATTAAACTCGAAACTCCCAGCGGATGGCCAGTGCCCCACGGAAACAAAGGAATCGGTTATATTTTTCATATGCTCTCCTCTTATAGATAGGACTAACAAAGAACAGAGTTCTTTTTGTATCACTCCACTCGCCTCCCCCCTTTTTTTTATCGATTTTTTTGTTCCATTTCTTATTTTTAATGGAATTTTACTAAACTAAGAACGAAAGGGAAGAAAGCGAGTGGATCCGCTAATTCCTTATCCTCAAATCAGTCCCTCCCAAAGTATTGTTTCGACAAACAAAAAATAAATAATTATAGGAGTAAAATTCGAAGGAGCAAAGGGAAACTCCCAGTTAATAAAATAAGAAAAAAGATAGGTCCCCCTTTTTTTACATTTTGATTCTACGATAAAATTAAACAAAAGGATTTGCAAATAAAAGAGCTAATGCCACGACCAGTCCATAAATTGTTAAAGCTTCCATAAAAGCCAGACTAAGCAATAAAGTACCTCGTATTTTACCCTCTGCTTCTGGTTGTCTCGCAATACCTTCTACAGCTTGGCCCGCAGCAGTACCTTGACCAACCCCAGGTCCAATAGAAGCAAGCCCCACAGCCAATCCAGCAGCAATAACGGAAGCAGCAGAAATAAGTGGATTCATGGTAATTTCCTCGCAAAAAAAAAAAAAAAAAGAAATGGTTAATGATACAACCAACCAATGAATTACTACTTAATCTTTATCCACTTCTTTTTCTACTTTTACTATTTACTTTACTATACTACCTTTTTACTTACTTCTTTTCTTTTTTTTATTGATACTTATCACTAAAATCTATCGGGTCGAAGTAGCTAAAAACTCCAACAGAATATTACTTAATTTTAAGAACTACTTCCATATACCGTTTTTCCTTTCTTTCTACCCATGATGGAGTTTTATGTAAATAGATACATACGGTTTTAGCCATTGTGTTTTCTTGTTTAGAAACTCTTATATTCTTTCATTCAATTAACAATCACAGAAAAAATAGAAAAAGGACTGATATTTGAATCTATATAAATTCTAAATGAAGTGGGCTATAAAAAAAGAGATAGGGATAATTCCTATCTAACTAGTAAATAACATATACTTTTTTTCTTCCATAACGTAAACCACCTGCACTTTATTATTCTATTAATATTAAATCGTATTCTGTACATATATCTAGTAGGACCCCCCACCCAATCCTTTTTTCTCTTAAAAACTCTGCAATATCATCTATCTTTCTTCATATATACAATACTACAATACATATATTAGCTATTTTCATTTTCTTCTCCAGCCCTGTGGATTATATTGAACCCTGCATTGCTTTAATTGGGATAAGCTTAAAAAACTATTTCGAAAGTTAGTCAATGATAACCCTCCATGGATTCACCTATATAAGCCGCAGCCAAAGTTGAAAAAATAAGAGCTTGAATACCACTTGTAAATAATCCAAGAAACATGACAGGTATAGGAACTACTGAAGGCACTAAAGAAACAAGAACAACAACTACTAATTCATCAGCCAATATATTCCCGAAAAGTCGAAAACTAAGAGATAAAGGCTTTGTAAAATCTTCTAGGATATTAATTGGTAAAAGTATTGGAGTTGGTTGAATGTATTTACCGAAATATCCCAATCCTTTTTTGCTAAGACCCGCATAGAAATATGCCACTGACGTGGGTAAAGCTAAAGCAACAGTAGTATTTATATCATTCGTGGGCGCAGCTAACTCCCCATGAGGTAACTTTATGATTTTCCAAGGTAAAAGAGCACCTGACCAGTTAGAAACAAAAATAAATAGGAACATCGTTCCAATAAATGGAACCCAAGGACCATACTCCTCTCCAATCTGAGTTTTGCTCAAGTCTCGAATAAATTCAAGGACATATTCGAAGAAATTCTGCCCGTCGGTCGGAATGGTTTGTGGATTCCGAACAGCTATGATGGCTGAACCTAATAAAATAGCAATTACAACCCAAGAAGTGATAAGCACTTGGGCATGAATTTGTAAACCTCCTATTTCCCAATAGAAATGTTGGCCTACTTCTACACCTGACATATCGTATAACCCTTTGAGTGTTTTAATGGAACATAGTATAACATTCATATTGCCCTATAATAGAAATCGAACTTAAAAAAGGAATTATTTTGATTCAACCATATCTTTCTCAATTCATCTACCTTCATTCATGAATAGGAATCATACATTATATTTAGGATACCAAGAAATTACATAAAAAAAAAATACCAATCATTTTTTATTCAATATTCAAAACATAGTTCAAAAATGCAAACCAAAATAATAAACAATCAAAGAAATCCATGGAGTTCAACAAAAAGGAACTAATCTTCTTCTTCTTTTTCTTAACTATTAAATTATAAGATAATCAACCTTTTTTTATATAACTATTTCGGCCCTCCAAAATTGCGGATACTAATTTGGTAAGAATCAATCGAATCGATGCTATAGCATCATCGTTGGCCGGAATAGAAATATCTGCAAGATCTGGGTCACAATTTGTATCGATTAAACAAATCGTCGGAATGCCCAAAATGACACATTCTCGAAGAACCATATATTCTTCTTGCTGATCAACGATAATTACAATATCGGGCAATCCCGTCATATATTTGATCCCACCCAGATATGTTTGCAAAGTGGATAACTTTCTCTTCAACATTGCTGCATCTCCTTTTGGGAGACGGGCGAGTTTCCCCATTTTTTGTTCCGCTCTTAAGTCCCTGAACTTCTGAAGTCTTGTTTCTGTAGTAGACCAATTTGTTAACATACCACCAAGCCATTTTTTATTAACATAATGACATCGAGCCCTTATTGCTGCTGATGCTACTAAATCCGCTGCTTTATTTTTGGTGCCAACGATTAAGAAGTTTTTTCCCATACTTGCTGCATCAAAAACTAAATCGCAGGCTTCTGATAAAAAACGAGCAGTTATAGTAAGATTTGTAATATGAATACCTTTACGCTTTGCAGAGATGTAAGGAGCCATTCTAGGATTCCATTTCTTAGTACCATGACCAAAATGAACTCCTGCTTCCATCATCTCTTCCAAATTTATGTTCCAATATCGTCTTCCCATTTTGCCACACTTTCTCTTTTTTTTTTAGAGATTCAGTAACCTGTGAAATAAATAATTGTTCCGACGGAACCTTATACCAGGATTGACCATTGATCTACGACCAAAATCATGAATTTATTTTCATTCTTTATTTTTCGTTGATTACCAAATCCATAATCGGACCAGAGAATTCAAGTAAAAAGAATGAACCTCTTGTTAGGAATTACTAAATCATGTATCATGTAAATGATTGGTCTGATGTCCCATGGAAATAGTTCGGGACGCAAGAACAAAAAAAATTATCAAAATTCTCTATAGTGTAACAAAATATCTCTCATCTCCAATTCGAATAGATTCTTCCTTTTTATTTTAAAATGAATGTTTTTATCTTGCTTTGAACGATGTACTAATTTTTTGAATCCAGTACCAACCGGTATAATCCCCCCCAGAACAACGTTCTCTTTCAGCCCTTTCAACCAATCAATACGACCTCGTAGAGCAGCTTTTGCTAAAACTCGAGCAGTTTCTTGAAAACTCGCTTCGGATATGAAACTTTGAGTATTCAGAGATGACTTCGTTATTCCCAATAAGATTGCCCGATAACAGATCGCTTCGTCCAAAACACGCCCTGCTCGCTCTGCTCGCAACAATCCAATCAGTTCCCTAGGTGAAAACACATTAGACATTCCATCTTCTGAAACCAACACTTTTGATGTTACTTGACGTACAATAATCTCTATATGTCTATTATGGATCTGTACCCCCTGGGATCGATAAACCTTTTGGATCTTATTAACCAAAGAGATACGACTTTGTGCTATGGTTAGTTCAGCTCCAATCAAGAATCCCCAGGGTATCCCAAGAAGCCTTCGGCTACGTTCGTCCCAACCTTCAACTCTCCTTTTGAGGTTCATCGATATTGAATCAATTGAACGAACTTCTAAGATTTGTTCCACTTTTGGAAGACCTTGCGTGATATCGCCGGATCTCGATTTTTCATATATAAATGTAATTAATGTATCTCTTTCATAAAAGGTTTCCCCATAATGGCCATGAACAGTTGCTCCCGGAGTGACCAAATAGGGCTTAGCTGATCTTATAACTAAAGAGTCAACATGAACAATGAAAATTTTACCAGATTTTTTTATGCGTGATCCGTATTTCAATAGACATAAATTTTCACAAAGAAATAGGCCAAGGCTAATTATTGTCCATGCCTCTTCACAATAATCGTGATGGAGAAAACACCAATTAAAATGGAATAAATTCCAAATGATGTTACTACACGGATCGGGATTATAAATCCTACTATTTTCATCTAGGAAACAGTATTGAAATTGAAGTACTTGGAAAGTCTGTTGAAAATTGTCAAGTAACAAATAGTTCTTTAAAAAGATTTGATTATAAGTTATTAAATAGTAAGATAAACAAGGATTCGCTATTTTAAATACAATAGTACCTAAGGGACCCAACAAATCCCTAATTGGATTCATGGGATCCGATTCTTTTGTCGCATTATTATATCTCGAAGTATTAAAGGGGCCAATTCGAGAACAATTGGATGATGACAAAATTCGGAAAGATTGGCATTCCTTATTTCGATTCAACAACGTACCAAGAGTTCCCTGATGTTGGGGAAATGATTGAGTCTTTGTCTTGGAATTAAAAGGATTTATATTGGTACGATCTAATCCAATATTGTAAATCAATCCTGAACTTGACGTATCATACTTTTTTACGGTATACGAAATAGTGGACTTTACTAACTCAATTCTGATGAAATCACGAAGCAGATCATTTGCCCTTATTTCAACAAAGGAAGCATGAACCTCTTCTTTTATAAAACCTCTTTTTTCTTGGTCCCAATTCAATACTAAGCAAGCCCGAACTAATTGAATACTTGTGTGAGAAATTCCTCGAATTGACTTGCTATTTCCATAAAGTATATAATTGACAATTCGAAGTTGTACATTATCCTTTTCCTGCAAGAGATCCTGAGGAAAAAGTGTTGCTAAATTTATCCCATCGGATATTTCATATGGGACTACGGGCCGAACCAAAACAAAATACTTTTTTTTTATAGGTGTGATCCGTTGAACATAGATCCAATTTTTAAATTTTTTTGATCCCTTATAATTTTTATTTTCCATTCCTGGTGGTATCAAAATGCCGCCGTGCCTAGATATTTTATCCGCCTCTCCAGGAAAATGAATATCTCCAGAAAAAATTTTCAGTTCAATACTCCTTTTTTTTCTCTCCACTCGGACTAATCCACCTACTCGGCTTCTTGTATTTATATTTAAAGCAAGTCGTGTATCTACTCCAACGATACTATTGTTTCGGACCATTATGGGCGAAGATACGGGGAAGATATGCACTTCCTCGGGAATGAAAAAAAATCGATCTACTCTCATTTGCATTTGGTATTTCAGACTAAATTCTTTTGCTCCTCGATACTCAATCAAATCCTCTTTTTTTACGATTGAATCTACTTCGACAATCCCATATTTAGTAATTCCCGAACTGCTTCTTCTGTATCGCGGATCATCAAAATAAGCAAGAATACTATTTTTACGTAAAATACCATTTATAGGTATTTTAATAGAAATACAAAAAGAGGGTATTAGTTTCTTTTCTCGTTCTTGATCATATTGTAAGGGAATCACGAATCTATTTCTTCGCTTTTTCGCCAAGGAATCATCGGAATTCTCTTGACAAATAGAGGGATCTATGAGATTCCAATGACCATTGGATATGATTCGATAAGGTTTTGAATACTCAAAAATTTGCCCATCCTTTTTACTTTTACCAAAAAATTTATGTCTTACTTGATCATTAGTCAAATCAAAGATATTTTTTTCTTCGACAGAAAAAGAATTAGAATTCATTTGATCTTGATCCTTGTGGAGTGAAAAAGACACTATACTGGATCTGCATAGACCTCCTGCTAATATCCATAAATGACTTGTTTTTGGTACTAGATGAACATTACTATACGGATATTCGGGCGCATGATGCACATCAGTACTCCAGTGCATTTCTCCTTCTGACTCAGAATAAATATGTTTTAGAACCCTCTCCTTAAAACGAAAAGTGGACGTTCCGGCACGAATCTCGGCAATCACTTGTTCCGATTCTACATATTGATCATTTTGAACTAAAATCAAACTTTTTGTTGGAATATTAACATTATGTATAATATCTCGACTCTCAATAGTTACATACAAGTCTATAAAACATAGAAAAGCAGGATGCCCATGACGGGTACGTGTGGGATGAACCAAATACTCATCAAATTTTATTTTTCCATTAGAGGGAGCTCGTACATGTTCGCCAGTACCACCTGTGAATACTCCGCCCGTATGAAAAGTTCTTAATGTGAGTTGAGTCCCCGGTTCCCCAATTGATTGACCCGCAATAATGCCTACGGCTTCTCCCAACTCAACCAGATCACCATGAGTAGGGCTACGGCCATAACATAATTGGCAGATCCAAGAAGTACTCCTGCAATTAAAAGGGGTTCGAATATATATTGGGTGTGCTCGAAAGGTTATAAATCGATTGACAAGTCCAATTCCAATATCCTTATTTCGAGTGGCAATACATCGTAGACCAATATATATATCGTCTGCTAATACACGACCAATTAGTGTTTGAACAAAAATTTTTTCCGTCATACCATTTTTGGGACTCACGTAAATACCTCGTATAGTACCACAATCCGTTCTACGTACAAGAATGTGTTGAACTACTTCAACAAGTCTACGCGTGAGGTATCCAGCATCTGATGTTCGTACAGCAGTATCTACAACTCCTTTGCGGGCTCCGTAGCAAGAAATTATATATTCTGTCAAAGAAAGCCCTTCTCGTAAATTGCTTTGAATGGGTAAATCAATCATTTGTCCTTGAGGATCCGACATTAATCCTCTCATACCTACTAATTGGTGTACTTGAGATACATTTCCTCTAGCCCCCGAAAAGGACATTAGATGGACTGGATTAGAGGGATCAGTCATACGAAAATTAGGATTCATTTCTTGTCTCAAATATTCACTTGTAGCATACCATATTTCAATGGATTGACGTAATTTTTCTACCACGTGTACATTCCCATAATGATGGTTTTTCTCTAAAAGAAAACTTTGTTGTTCAGCGTCTTGGACTAACCATCCCTTAGAAGGTATTGTTAAAAGATCATCAATTCCTAATGAAATAGATGTAGCAGTGGCTCGCTGGAAACCCAAAGTCTTCACTTGATCCAGGATATGTGATGTATATGCCATTCCGAAATGATCTATTAATCTGCTAATAAGTCGTTTAATAGCAGTTCCATCTATCACCTTATTGTGAAAGGCCAGATCGGCCCGTTCTGCCATAAGGACCTCCATATTCTGCTGAGTAAGATTCCACAATGGGCCTGAGTCAGTGATTCGAAAACTTCCTTTCCTCAATCCTGATTCACACAGAAATTCATAAATTTTGATACCAGTTAAATTGGGGAGACCCGAATTCCTGCGAATATGGGCATCACTAATAGAATTTATTTTTATAGAGCGTATGAGTTACATAGCCTATGAGTAGGCACGGCAAAACCCCTGTATGGCTTCTTCTATTTCTCGATAAAAAGAAAGATGACCCACAGTAGTTCGAATATATATACAACGAATTTCTCTTTTTATACTTCCCACTATTCGATAGTGTTTATAAATCTCATTAGAATTACCAAAAGATTCATATTGAACTTCGATGGGAACTTCTCTTGAGCCAACGACGCGTTGATCTAATCTCCACCGAAGCCACAAAGGACTATCTAAAAGGATTCGTTTCCGCCGATAAGCCCCAAGTGCATCATAAGAACTATAAAAAGACGGCTCTTTTGTATACTTATAGTCATTATTGTCAACAGCTTCCTTTTTATAGTTTACCCAATTAGAATTATATTGATTATACCTATTTGCACAAATACCCCGGGGGTTCCCGATCGTTAATACATAGAGCCCAATAAGCATATCTTGAGTTGGTAGGGAAACGGGATCCCCAATAGCTGGAGACAAGAGATTCATATGAGAAAACATAAGTAAACGAGCTTCCGCTTGAGCTTCCAAAGATAAAGGTACGTGAACAGCCATTTGATCCCCATCAA